ATGTTAAAAGTCAGATAAGTTTATGATTAGAAAGGTGATTTTTATCATCAAACGCAAAAGATATAGGAACATTATACCTTATATTTGCTTTATTATCGGGTCTAATAGGTACAGCATTTTCTGTGTTGATCAGATTAGAGTTATCTGGGCCTGGTGTACAATTTATAGCTGACAATCAACTATACAATAGTATAATAACTGCACATGCTATAGTTATGATATTTTTTATGGTCATGCCCGCAATGATCGGAGGTTTTGGTAACTTTTTACTGCCATTACTAGTAGGTGGTCCAGATATGGCATTTCCTAGATTAAATAATATAAGTTTTTGACTTTTAATCCCTAGTTTAGTGTTGTTTTTATTTGCTAGTGGTATAGAAAATGGGGCGGGTACAGGTTGAACTCTTTATCCTCCTTTATCGGGAACCCAAAGCCATAGTGGACCAAGTGTGGATTTAGCTATTTTTGCTCTACACTTATCAGGTGTTAGCAGTTTATTAGGGGCTATGAACTTTATAACTACTATACTAAACATGAGAAGTCCTGGTATAAGATTACATAAATTAGCCTTGTTTGGTTGAGCTGTTGTAATAACAGCAGTTTTACTTTTATTGTCTTTACCTGTTCTTGCAGGTGGAATAACAATGATATTAACAGACAGAAATTTTAATACTTCATTTTTTGAAGTAGCTGGAGGAGGTGATCCAATATTATATCAGCACCTTTTTTGATTTTTCGGTCATCCAGAGGTCTACATACTAATAATTCCAGGTTTTGGTGTAATTAGTACAACAATCTCCGCAAGTTCAAATAAGGGCGTTTTCGGTTATCTTGGTATGGTTTATGCTATGATGTCTATAGGAGTGCTCGGTTTCGTTGTGTGAAGCCATCATATGTATTCAGTGGGGCTTGATGTGGATACAAGAGCTTATTTCACAGCTGCTACATTAATTATAGCTGTGCCTACTGGTATTAAAATATTCAGTTGATTGGCTACATGTTACGGTGGTTCATTTACATTAGAAGCATTTATGCTATTTGCATTAGGTTTTGTGTTTATGTTCACCATAGGAGGATTAAGTGGAGTTGTTTTAGCTAACGCTTCACTTGATACAGTATTCCACGACACTTACTATGTGGTAGCTCATTTCCACTATGTTTTAAGTATGGGTGCCGTTTTCGCATTATACAGTGCATGATATTTTTGAATACCAAAAATGTTAGGAATGGACTATAATAGATACTTAGGAAAGGTACATTTTTGAATCTTGTTTATAGGTGTTAATGTTACTTTCTTTCCCCAACACTTTTTAGGTTTACAAGGTATGCCAAGAAGAATTAGTGACTATCCTGATGCATTCGCTGGATGGAATATGGTAAGTAGTTTTGGTTCAATCATAAGTGTAATAGCTACTTGATTGTTTTTATATGTACTATACATGCAATTAGTTGAAGGAAAATCTGCATCCAGATATCCTTGATTGATACCACAGTTTTATTATGACCTATTACAAACACAAATTTCTAGATCTTTCAGCTCTCTTGAGTGAGGGTTAAACAGTCCACCTAAACCACATGCTTTTGTTAGCTTGCCTTTACAATCTGTGCTAAGCTCATAAAAGCTGAAACAGGTACAAACTTGTATTACATAAGGTAATGCAGTAATAGATAAGTTAACAAATGGTATAATTTAGCGAAATAGTGATGTGTATATAAGTACTACCTTACATATAACGTCAAATACACGTTACTGTTTCGCTAATTAAATTATACAAATGTAAAAATAGATGTTTACTAGTTTGGTAGATCTTACTATGTTTTTATATGTATATGCGTATACATACAAAATCAAGGTAAGTTTAGATTATTATAATTTTCTTTTTTCAATGCTTACATTAGTTTTATTATTTATACCTTTAATAGCTATAGCCGCTATCTTTTCAAATATGCAATATGGGGTCTGAGCACGAGGAGAGGCTCAAGTTACTTATGTAATGTCTAATTATAGTCCAAGTACGTATAAATTACATCTCCGTACAACAGCTCTTTGAGCTTCAGTTTTTGCTTTAATAGTTACATTGATAATGTTTATATTGTATGACTGTAGCAGCAATTACTTTCAATTTACATTTTTTAATCTTGATGTAACTTATGTTAACTTTTCTTTAGGTATTGACGGTTCATCTTTGTATTTTATACTATTAACAACAATAATCATACCAATATCCCTTATGTCTAATTGAGTTTCAATATCCAATAACTTAAAGCCATTTTTGATAAGTATATTATTATTGCAAATTTTGTTGTTATCTGTATTTTTGGGTCTAGACGGTCTTTTATTTTACGTCTATTTTGAAAGCATACTACCTCCTTTGTTCATATTAATAGGTGTTTTTGGTTCAATGAACAAGGTAAGAGCAAGTTTCTATTTGTTTTTATACACACTTTTAGGTTCTTTGTTTATGTTGTTAGCTATACTAGTTATGTCTTCAATAGGAGGATTCTCGGACTTTGATGCCTTATATAAAACAAGTTTTATTTACTATAGTCAGTTATTGTTATTTTCTGGAATATTTTTCGCGTTTGCAGTAAAAACTCCTACTACTTTCTTAAATAATTGATTATTAAAAGCTCACGTAGAGTCACCTTTAAGTGGTAGCATTATATTAGCAGGTATAGTTTTAAAACTTAGCTTATATGGTATATTTAGACTTATATTAACAATATTACCCAAAGCTTATATTAACAGTACTGTTCTTGTGTATGTTATCGGTCTTATTACCATACTATATGCAAGTTTAAGTACTATAAGAACAGTGGATGTAAAAGAACTTATAGCTTATTCGTCTGTATGTCACGCCGCAGTTTATCTTATGGCTGCATTTAGTAATTCAGTATCAGGTATAGAAGGAGCCATTTTGTTAGGTTTAGCTCATGGTTTTGTATCATCTGGGTTATTTATATGCGCAGGTGGTGTGTTATATGACAGATCTACAACAAGATGTATAACTTATTATAGAGGAGTAACACAATTAATGCCTATATTTTCTATTGTATTTTTTGTGTTATGTTTGGGAAACTGTGGTGTGCCACTTACTCTTAACTTTATAGGTGAATTTATGTCATTATACGGAATTCTGGAAAGACATATTTTATTTGGTGCTTTAGCTAGCTCTTCAATAATATTATCAGCTGCATATACTATATACATGTTTAATAGAACAGCTTTTTCTGGATCGTATTCTAAATATTTTGTTACTAACATACCTGATGTTAATAAACGTGAGTTTTATATGTTGTTAACATTAGTTATATTTACTGTAATTTTCGGTATATATTCTGCCCCCATTTTAGATGGTATACATTATTCTACAACTACTTTAATCTATTCATCTAGCTCCTTGTTATTTATAGTACCCTTAACGTTAAAAAATACAAATACTAATGGTAAACGTACTTATGCTACTTACACAAGCCTATCCCAAAAGGTTGCAAATAACGTAAATATATATGACATAAAAGATATAAGCCAAAATTTATATAATAAATCAGACATTTTTAACCTAAAAGGCACAAAGGGCATTGTACATAACAATGATAAAAAAATGAAGTTAAACAATAGGCAAGATGGTATGAAAAATAAAACAAAGCCCACGCATGCCATTACAGAAAGTAATTATGCAGGGAAAATAAAACACTATCCGCCGGCCAATAAAGAATGGTCTGGTAGCATTTATGCTTATAATAACAACAACACAAAATTATCACCTTATTCTGATAAACTTGTATCTAAACTTGTAAGGGGTTATTTTAATTCATACAGTCGCGTTTTAGAAGGAAACATAATTAAGAAAAGATCGCGACGATATCGTCTTATAAGAGCAAGGCTGTCTGCAAATAGAATATTGGTTAGTAGAGCAGAAGTAAAGCATACTAACGATAAGGCCTTAATTACTGTATACATTTACAATAATGACTATAGGTATTACAAAAACAAACTCGATAATATCGTTTTATATAATAATAATAATATATTTAAATCAATAAAACAAGCAGAGTTGAAATTAAAGCCCAAATTACAGTACAACAGGAGTAATTTATATAGCTTGTTATATAACAAAACATTTGCTGTAGGTGGAAAAAGTTTAGAATCCAGGTTTAACATGTATGAAAAAAAATATATACGAGATTTTTTTCATAAGTTTTTGCGTAAAGAAATAGTTTCTATTTATTATAAACAGTTAATCAGATTTAACAAATTAAAATTTGAAAAACAATACGTTTCTTCTTTAAGTGATGAAATAAGAAAGATTTATAATAAAAATGTGGAATTTAATTTTGTAAATTTAAGATACTTATACCTAAACAGCTCGGTCTTTTCCTCAGCTTTAGTTATAAAGATAAGAAACAGGAGAAATAAATTACTAACAGCTCTTCAAAATTCTTTGCAAATGTTTGATTTACCTGATATAAATAGACAAGCAGTGTATAATCAAATTTACAATAAAAACACGGTTATACAAAATCTGGACCTTAAAAGTGCTAGAACGAGCTTATATAACAACATAAACAATCATAAAACGATTGATAGTTATGACATTATAGATAAATCATTCTATAACTTCATTCCCGATCATACCCCACCATACACAGAAAATTCAGTTAAGGAATTAACCAAGGTTATAGGTTCCATGAGAAACAAATCTGTGAGTGGTGTAAGAATTGAAATAGCAGGTAGACTTACAAAACGTAACACCGCTGCTAGAGCTATCTCTAAATTGAGATATAAAGGTAATATAAAAGATATGGATTCTTCTAACAAAGGGTTATCTACAGTTATGATGAGAGGGAATGTTAAGTCTAACTTACAATATACCAAGTTAAAATCTAAATGACGTATAGGTTCGTTTGGCTTAAAAGGCTGAGTAAGCAGTAGTTAAACTATCAAGTATAACCTTTTAAACATAAATTATTATTTTTCTTGTTTTACTAAACTAAACCAAGCCATATTACACCAAGTAAGGAATAAAATTTATAGTTAAAATATTTATAAAACTTCTAATGTTTTTTGTTAAAAAATTAACTAAGAAATTAGCTCAACTGGCAGAGCCGCCGTTTTACACACGGAAGGTTAGGCGTTCAAATCGCCTATTTCTTATAAAAAAAAAAGTATGTTTTTATATCCCATTCTCAAAAATGTTTTTATTTGCATAAGTATACACGCACGTACTTGGCAGATAAATTTAAGTTTTGTATAAAGTTTTATTATTATGTACATCATACACAAATTAATATTTAAAGTGTCACATGTTCGTATGGTTTCGCTGGCTAGACATATCTTACTAAAGTGAAAAGCATACATAAATAAATATAACAAATTAGCTCGGCATGTTAGCTTAATTGGTAGAGCGTTGTGCTACGGACACAAAGATTACAGGTTCGAATCTTGTACATGCTTTATAAAATTCTTAGATAGAATAAACAAAAAAAAAGATATATTATAAAATAGTAAATATGTGTTACGTATATGATAGTTTACTTTTGTAAAAAAAAAACATATAAATAGTTTATGCAAAATGAGAATATTCAAAAGCCATCCACTATTAAAGTTGGTTAATTCATACGTTATAGATTCGCCTCAACCGTCAAATATAAGTTATTTATGAAATTTTGGTTCTTTATTAGCTTTTTGTTTAGTTATACAAATTGTTACAGGAGTAACCTTAGCAATGCATTATAATCCTAGTGTATTAGAGGCATTTAATTCTGTAGAACACATAATGCGTGATGTTAATAATGGATGATTAATTAGATATTTACACTCAAATACAGCATCAGCATTCTTTTTTATAGTTTATTTACATATAGGTAGAGGGCTATACTATGGATCATATAAGGCACCTAGAACGTTAGTATGAACAATTGGTACAGTTATATTTATTTTAATGATGGCTACAGCTTTCCTGGGTTATGTCTTGCCTTATGGGCAAATGTCATTATGAGGTGCAACAGTTATAACCAACCTTATGAGTGCCATACCTTGAGTTGGACAAGATATAGTAGAATTTATTTGGGGTGGCTTTTCAGTTAATAACGCTACATTAAACAGATTTTTTGCTTTACATTTTGTTTTACCTTTTGTATTAGCCGCACTAGCTCTAATGCATTTGATTGCTTTACACGATAGTGCAGGTTCAGGTAATCCTTTGGGTGTTTCAGGTAATTCTGACAGATTACCCTTTGCTCCATATTTTATATTTAAAGATTTAATAACTATATTTATATTTATTTTGGCATTATCTATATTTGTATTTTTTATGCCTAATGTGCTAGGGGATAGTGAAAATTATGTAATGGCTAACCCTATGCAAACTCCTCCGGCTATAGTACCAGAGTGATATTTATTACCTTTTTACGCTATATTAAGATCTATACCTAATAAATTGTTAGGTGTTATAGCTATGTTTTCCGCTATATTAATTTTACTAACAATGCCATTCACAGATCTTTCTAAAACTAGAGGTATACAATTTAGACCTTTAAGTAAAGTAGCCTTTTTCATTTTTATAGGAAATTTCTTAATATTAATGCAATTGGGTGCTAAACACGTGGAATCTCCTTTTATAGAATTTGGACAAATATCTACAGCACTATATTTTGCACATTTTTTATTAATTGTACCGCTAGTTAGTTTAATTGAAAATAGTTTAATAGAATTAGCCGGAAAGCGTGATAACAGTAGTATTTCTAATGCCAGTTCATTTGCAAATACGCATATTGTGAAATCTGGTGTAAACGTAAACGTAAAATTTATCTATAATAGTTTAAAACAACTATATTGAAACTTAAATAGTATACCTAAACCACATGCCTCGCTTTACTATGCTTACATTGTTTTGCAAATAAGCGCCGGATTTGCTATTTGCAGCTGTTGAGGATCAGTATTAGGCTTAGGTTTTACAACTGCTATATGTGATGCACCTAGGCCCTGGGGTTTGTATTTCCAAGACAGTGCTACACCGCAAATGGAAGGTTTAGTTGAACTTCATGATAATATTTTATTCTATTTAGTGATAATATTATTTGGAGTAGGGTGAATATTAGCATCTATAATTAGAAGTTACAAAAGCATAGAGTCACCCATATCACATAAATATTTGAGTCATGGTACGCTAATTGAGCTAATATGAACAATTACGCCCGCACTTATTCTAATACTTATTGCTTTTCCTTCTTTCAAACTATTATATTTAATGGATGAGGTAAGCGATCCTGCCATGGCAATATTAGCAGAAGGCCATCAGTGATATTGAAGCTATCAGTATCCTGATTTTTTAAATAGTGACGATGAATTCATTGAATTTGACTCTTATTTAGTGCCAGAATCTGATTTAGAAGACGGTGCTTTAAGGATGCTGGAGGTAGATAACAGACTTATTATACCAGAGTTAACACACGTTAGATTTATAGTTACCGGTGCCGATGTTATACATTCATTTGCTTGTCCTGCTCTAGGTATTAAATGTGATGCTTATCCTGGACGGTTAAATCAAGTTTCTGTTATGATAAACCGTGAGGGTACATTCTATGGACAATGTTCAGAAATTTGTGGTATACTACACAGTAGTATGCCTATTGTAATAGAGTCTGTATCTATTGAAAAATTCGTTGCTTGATTATTAGACCAATAAAAGTACCTATATGTTTTTTCTTTTTTGAAAAAAAGACAAACTTTTGTGCAACATAAAAGCTGACATGCTTGTTAAATGTAACACAATATACACGACTATACACCATAGTGGGTCAATATGTAACTTTTAGCTAATATCATATGTACGGTTAAAATTCAATTTGTATGATAACAAATTTTATCACAAATTGGAAAATATGAATTATAATGTAAATCATTTTATAAAGGAAATATGACAAACTTGATAAGAAGCAATTTTCAAGCACATCCTTTTCATCTTGTGTCACCTTCACCTTGACCTATACTCACCTGTGCTTCTTTATTAGCCCTTACAACCTCAGGAGTATCAACAATGCATGGTTTTTATTCTGCCCAAAATGTGTTTTTTTTAGCATTATTATTAGTAGTTTTGTCTATGTCATTATGATTCAGGGATGTAATAAGTGAAGCTACTTATCTGGGTAACCACACTCTAGCTGTACAAAGAGGATTAAACATGGGAGTGGCCTTATTTATAGTAAGTGAAGCGCTGTTTTTCCTTGCGATTTTTTGAACTTTTTTCCATAGTGCCTTATCTCCTGCAGCAGAAATGGGAGCACAATGGCCTCCTGAAGGTATAGAATCCATAAACCCTTTTGAGTTGCCTTTACTTAACACAATTTTATTGTTGGCTTCTGGCTTTACTGTTACATACGCCCATCACTCCCTTATACAGGGTAATAGAAGTGGGACTTTGTTTGGTATAGTACTTACCGTTTTATTAGCTTTAGCATTCACTGTTTTTCAAGGTGTAGAATATACCGTGTCTTCATTTACTTTATCTGATAGTACCTTTGGTAGTTGTTTTTATTTTGGTACAGGGTTCCACGGATTACACGTTATGATAGGTACTGCCTTTATTGCAGTAGGACTATGAAGAGCTTTGGCTTACCACTTCACTGAAAACCATCATTTAGGTTTAGAGTCCTCCATATTATACTGACATTTTGTAGATATAGTTTGACTATTTCTCTTTATATCTGTGTACTATTGAGGTTCATAACTTTGTATTCTAATAACAACTACCTTTATGTATCATATGGTTTCTGAGTTTATAATTAAATAATGTCGTTAAGTTATATTAGAAATAATACTTATGTATTTATATTTTGCTACATGTCTACTACGCCTTAAGGCTAAACAGTGTTCAATATAATGTATTTGTTAAAATCTGCTTTATCCTTATCGAGTTTTCGTTAAGCTAATGATTTAGGTGGAAAAGAACTTTATTGGTTTTTGTTTTTTTTTTTCTAAAAATAGATATATGTATACTATAAATCATACATTCTTATTAGCTCAATGGTAGAGCAGAATACTTCTAATATTCTGATCTAAGTTCAAATCTTAGATAAGAATACATCATGATACAAATACACATACATGTATAAATACAAGTGTAAAATTGTATTTATGTATGTGTACATTTTATAAAAAATAACACAGATAAAGTATATTTTCTACAAGTTCCTTTTTAGTTTGTTTAAGCTAAAATAAATGTAACTTAGGGATATGTTGTGCAAGGGTGTACAATATGACTGCAAATCGTATTTAAGAGGTTCAATTCCTTCTTATCCCTTTTATAAAAACAAACTAGTATTATCATTTTGGTTTATGTTTTAATATTACCTTTTCACTTATATACATTTGCACTACTTATATACATTTGCACTACTTATAAATAAAAATAAATTAGTATAAGTGTTATTAGATTTTAATTGGATATTCATTTATATACTGTAAACAGATATACTAACATTCTGTAATGTATTAATATTATAGTTCATAATTATATATATTACAAGTAAACAACTTAATGGTAAGGTACACACTAAAAAATTATGATGTTTGTAGCTTACATACCAAGAAGATAAACTAATTTAAATTAAAATGTTATATACACCAATACTAATATCTATTATAGAAGTTTTGATTGTAGTTGTTCCCGTATTGTTAACTGTTGCTTTTGTAACCGTTGCTGAAAGAAAAACAATGGCCAGTATGCAAAGAAGACTGGGTCCTAACATAGTCGGCTACTATGGTGTGCTACAAGCTTTTGCAGACGCTCTTAAATTGTTATTGAAAGAGTACATTTCCCCTACGCAGTCTAATCTTGTTCTATTTTTCCTTGGGCCAATCATAACATTGGTTTTTTCTTTGTTAGGGTTTTCCGTTATACCTTATGGCCCAGGTCTAGCTATTTCAGATTTTAATTTAGGAATATTATATATGTTAGCTGTATCGTCGTTATCCACATATGGTATCTTATTAGCAGGCTGATCTGCCAACTCTAAGTATGCTTTTTTGGGTTCATTAAGAAGTACAGCGCAATTAATAAGTTATGAACTAATCTTAAGCTCGGCAATACTTCTAGTGATCTTATTATCAGGTAGTTTAAACTTAACCGTCAACATTGAATCACAAAACGGGGTATGGTATATTTTTCCGTTATTGCCTGTATTTATAATATTTTTCATAGGGTCTATAGCAGAAACAAATAGGGCCCCTTTTGATTTGGCAGAAGCTGAATCAGAATTAGTTAGTGGTTTTATGACAGAACACGCAGCCGTTATATTTGTCTTCTTTTTTTTAGCAGAATATGCCAGTATTGTTCTTATTTGCGTTTTAATAAGTATATTATTTATAGGTGGTTATTCTCTGGCTCTATTGGATATACCTGGTGTAATATCAGGTGTGATAACACTTTTAGATTCATATCTAAGTATAGATATCAAATATGAAATATATGATATGTATTGTGGTTTATTATATGGACCTGATGTGGATAGTTATTATCATTATATGCAACTAAATAGCACAAACACCAATAGCAGTGTTTTATATAGCCCTATTATAGAAGGTCTCATATATGGTTTAACATTAGGCTTTAAGTCTTGTGTTATGATTTTTATTTTTATATGAGCTAGAGCCTCATTTCCCAGAATACGGTATGACCAATTAATGTCTTTTTGTTGAACTGTTTTGTTACCTCTAATTATAGGCTTTATAATATTATTTCCCTGCATATTAAATGTTTTTTTAATATTTCCAAGCAATATTTCTCTGCTTTAATGTTTTCAGTTTTTAGTTTTTTGTGTAACAAACTAAAAAAAACAACACTACATAATTATAATTGCCTATAACAACATAGTTGTATGGACACAAATATAATATATATTAATCCTATGCGTTTTGGTTTAAGGTTTTAATTATCCACACGCGTATATGTATGTGCTACAACTAACCATATTAGAAGTGTTATCACTTCAACCATATATTTTTATATGTGATGCGATATATATATATATGTAAATCAAATACAGTACCAAAGTTTATAACACAACGTTATAATAATATGTACAATGGTATAATTCTATTAACAATTAATTTAACATGAAAAAATCTTTATTTCTTACAACATTCTTAGCGTCTTTAATAGTTGGTATATCTATTACACTACTTTATATTAACACCTCGGCTCCAATATTATGTGAAGGTCCCTCACCTTTTTCAGAAGAAACTCTTTTTTGAAAAATAGAGGAAAAATCTAGAGGTGTTTGAGACATCTTGTTTAAAAATGTAAACGTGCGTTATGAAGTAACTGCTAGTTTTCGTACTAACGTTGGTGATTTCCAGAATCAAGATTTCCGTTTCAAACAAACTAGCACACCTCCTTCAGGTTCCGTTTCAGCTTCTGCTAGTGATCTTGTAGATAAAACTAGAATTAGCAATAATATACATGAAGCAGCCATGCACCATTTTAATGATATACAAGGTGGTTATATACATCCTGATTTGCCTAACTATATTAACCCTAACGCTCATGGTAGAGGTACTATGGGTAGAGCAAACAGTCCTTTAGACCAATTTTTTATAAGAGAGTATATGACTTTATTGATAATTTTGCTAAGTAACCTTAAACTTTCATTTACTAACATGGGATTTTATTTAACTCTTTCTGCATTTATAAGCTCAGCTTTAAACCTAATTGCTACTAATTTTAGAAAATTAATTTCAAATTTTTGATCTTCAAGTCAAGAGTCTATATATGCTACTATACACAGTATAGTAATAAACCAAATAAATGCGATAAAAGGACAATCATACTTTCCTTTTATATATGTACTATTTGTTTTTATACTTACAAGTAACCTTATAGGTATGATACCTTATAGTTTTTCTACAACATCGCACTTTATTTTGACATTTTTTATCAGTTTCACCGTTGTTGTAGGGTCAACCTTTTTAGGTTTTCAACTACACTTTCTTAAGTTTCTCTCTATTCTTGTGCCTTCTGGTTGTCCTTTGCCTTTGTTGCCATTGCTGGTACTTATCGAATTTATATCGTATTTGGCAAGAAACGTTTCGTTGGGTTTGAGACTAGCTGCCAACGTTCTAAGTGGCCACATGTTGCTTAACATATTGAGTGGGTTTGTATATAATATTATGAAGGCAGGTATTATATATTTTATTCTTAGTTTTATTCCTTTGTCCTTTATAATGGCATTTTCTGCTCTTGAAATAGCAATTTCTTTTATACAAGCACAAGTATTTTCCGTTTTAAGTGGCTCTTATATTAAAGACGGATTAGATTTACATTAACTATATTGTTTTACAATTAATACAAATTATCTTCTACAATTTTAATATCATCAGATATTATAACGCACAATACTTATGTTTTAGCGTTAATATTTTTCGCTATTAATTGTCAGTGCCACAATTGGTACCTTTTTATTTTACTAATGAGACAATTTTTGTCTTTTTTATTCTTACGCTAATGGTATACACATTTTCTAAATACACATTACCTAGTTCCGCTTGTTTACTTAAAACGCGTGTTATAATTTCAGGGTTACAATAAATACCTTGTAAGGTATTTCAGCTAAATTATGTTCGCTCACCACCACCACCACCACTAAAGTGGTGGTGGTGGTGGTGGTGGTGGTGGTGGTGGTGGTACGGATTAGGTATAACATATAATATATTTTTCGTAATAGTATTTGTTATATTAACCTTAGCCATTTAAATCAAAAAAGTTTCCTTTTTGGTTTTTATGTTTGCTACATGTTATTATAGCAACTTCTTTTAGTTTAAATTAAGAACAATAACTAGTAAGGGGTTCCTAGCTACATATAATTGATAAATAAAAAATGGTACAAGCAGCTAAAATAATTGGTACAGGTATGGCAACTACAGGTTTAATTGGGGCCGGTGTAGGTATAGGTGTAGTATTTGGAGCTCTTATTTTAGGTGTAGCAAGAAATCCATCATTAAGAGGACAATTGTTTGCTTATGCTATATTAGGTTTTGCTTTTGCAGAAGCCACAGGTTTATTTGCCCTTATGATGGCATTTTTATTATTATATGTTGCATAACTTATTGTATCATATTTATGATATCACTTTACTTTAAACATTTATAAGTGTACTAGTAGACAAACAAACACAACAAATTTGTAAATATAAACACATCTGATATCACTTTTTATTAAGTAACATAGGAAAGTCCAGAACTAGATAAATCTATACTTTGTTTTTACCGTTTTAATAGGGGTTAACTTTGGTATTTAACAGAAAACGTTTAATGTATTAATTAAATCTTATTATATATGCCTCAAGAGTAAAATATATTGATGAAACCGCCATCCTAGATTTAGCATTTGTTTAGACCCATGGTTCTTTACAGGAACTGGCTTATTTATATTATACTACGTTTATGTTTATACATATACGTAAAATGTCTGACAGCTAGTTTGTTTATATAAAAATAATAAATTCCACTGTAGATAGCTTATGTGTATGATTTATTAATAAAAGGATCATTATGACATTTTATATTGTTTATATAGGTTATACTATTTATTATTCGTGCATAGTAAAAATATGACATTTTTGCTCTACTTCTACAGACTTAAGTATCATTGATCTGTTTTATTTCAAAATTATTATTTTGATGTGATAATACATGCTAATTTTTACATATTTTACCCATTTTTAGTTAACTTAGATAATGGCCAATATACTTACACAAGTTATGTCTTTAAAACGTAATGTAAAATTTAACATAGTTAGCTTTTAAATTAAAAGTACAACTTACCGTAATAAGATAAAAAGAAAAATTTTATTTCTTTTTATCAAAAAAAAAAATTACAAATAAGTAGAATTTTGTATAAAATTCGTATCTTATCATAAGAAAAAATTGAGTTTGATGATGGCTCTGAGTGAACGCTATCCAAATGCTTGACACATGCTAATCGAACGACATTGTACCTTGAGTGCAGTGTAGTGGTGTACAGGTGAGTACAGGGTAATATGACCACCTTGGAGTGAGGAGAAAGATCCCTTATAATTTTGCGTTTGCAAAAGAAAGAAGCCATAGCTTTGCTCTTAGAAGTCTATATCTCGTGTATGGTAGTAGTTAAGTTTCAATTAACATAACTAGCTATATATACGTAGTCGTAACTGGAAGGTTGATCGACCACAGTGGGCCTGAACAAAGCCCACGATGATTATTACAGCAGTGAGGAATATTGGTCAATAGCCTAACGGCTGAACCAGCAACTTGGAGGAATGTATAGCTACGGCTAATTGTGTATATCTACACGATATCGACTCTGTCGAATAAAATTCTGGGTAAATTATGATGATGACATTTTTTACCTATGTGTCTTGACCAAATTGTGTGCCAGCAGTCGCGGTAATACATAGAAGACTAGTGTTATTCATCTTTAATAGGTTTAAAGGGTACCTAGACGGTAGATCAAGCCCTAGACGGGACTAATTTGCTAGAGTTACTTATGAGGGGGCTTTAAAGTACTAATGGTGTAGAGATAAAATTTTGTAATACCATTTTTCGTAAAGAAAAATTATGGCACTGGTAAAGGTGAAAGCATCCCCCTATGTGATAACTGACGTTGAAGGACGAAGGCTTTGGGTCGCGAATAGGATTAGATACCCTAGTAGTCAAAGCAGAAAATTATGAGTGTCATAGATTAGATAATACAGTTTATTCTATAAATGAAAGTGTAAGCACTCCACCTCAAGAGTAATTTGGCAACATTGGAACTGAAATCATTAGACCGTTTCTGAAACCAGTAGTGAAGTATGTTGTTTAATTCGATGATCCGCGAAAAACCTTACCACAATTTGAATATGTATACTTTTGATATATTTACAAGCGTTGCACGGCTGTCTTCAGTTAATGTCGTGAGACTTTGGTTAGATCCATTAAATTAACGTAAGCCCTTACTTTATTTTCATATAAAGTAGTTCTCCACCATATTGGACAAGATAACAGGGACTAAGACAAGTCATCATGGCCTGAATATTGTGGGCTATAGACGTGCCACATAAACCTCTACAAAGGGATGTGAAATTGCGAAATTAAACTAATCCCCCAAAACTGGATATAATATCAATGGATTGTAGTCTGTAACTCGACTGCGTGAAAAAGGAATTACTAGTAATCGTGTATAAGTACGGCACGGTGAATTTTATCTCAGATAGGTACTAACTACTCGTCAGGCGCTGAAAGAAGTATGTGCAATAAGTTTGGCTAGTGCTTATTTTTAATTTAGACGATTTGGTCTAAAAACTTAGGTATGTTGTTTTCGTATGCGTGACTTTGATTGGTGTTAAGTCGAAATACGGTTCGTGTAGTGGAAATTGCACGGGTTTAATAATTATTAAAAATGCCCCGGCTGCAAGTAGCAGTAATGTTATTTGCAGCATTCCCTTCCTTATTCCTTCCCCTTCTGCTGATAAAGCAGTATCATGTTTTATACAACATTATACATTTTTTGTAATAACAGTGATTTGGCAACATTGGAGCTGAAATCATTAGACCGTTTCTTAAACCAGCAATCTGGTATATCGTTTACATTATTGCATTTATCAAGTTAGTTAACGCATAATATAAGGGTAGTTGTATTGTACTTCCCATTTTTAGGTTTGTGTTAAACATTACATATATGGTTATATATAATCCTTTTTGTTTAAGTAGCCAGTTGTTTATAGACTGTGTGTTTACCCATACCTTGTACTACTATAATGCATTAATCTTATGTTTTAAACATAATATATTAATGCAATAACGTTGAACACAATACAAAATAACTATAGTTATTGAATTGAATTCTAATATTTTATCTTTCACATATATGTCTTTATAAATACATTCACTAGGTATTTGTTAAACACTACAGGTTCATAATGTTACAAACCCTTAAATCGTAACTTTCTAATGTGCGTTATTTAATATTAATGGTTAACATAGGTACATTTTACTACCTAAATACAGTTTTATTAAAACGTAAAATACTAAGCAATTTAGAGTATGTTATGTGGCGGTTTAATTTGATATAGATACTGACACACATACAAATATATATGCTAATATTGGTATGTACACAGAGACGAGTTATGTTTCACTATGAAAAAACAATATGACACCTAAGGAAAGGTTTATTTAAATTTTAACCTTACTAATAAGGGGCTTTCATGTTTAACTTTTTGTTTTATTGCTTTACCGCTAATTTAATACATTTATAATTTAAACAAGCATAATAAACAAATTAAGGAAACTTCCATAATTGGCAATATGGGTTGAGCTGTAAACTCAATAGTGTAAAACTTCTAAGAGTTCAAATCTCTTGTTTCCTATGTAAAACCTTTATTATATGTATTACGTTTTACATTTAGTTTTATCACATGTAAAGAATATAGTTTAACGGCAAAACAGAAAGCTTCAAACTTTAAGTTCTTAGTTCGAATCTGAGTATTCTTGCTTTCTAATTTTAACCACATGTTGGCATACATACACATGTGAACAAAAATGTAAAGCCTTTATAGCTCAACGGTAGAGCAGAATACTGTTAATATTCTGATAAGTGTTCAATTCACTTTAGGGGCTTTTAACTTATAGTTAAATATTAGTTAATACGATGTATGCATTGTTTGCATAATATGCGTGTTTAATTATTTTAGCGTTTTATTTTAACCCTTTTTATATATTATATATATGTAACACTATAGTAAACGCTATGTTTAATTAACTTTTTAGCAATAAAGCTAATATGTTTGTATACATATATATAACTAGACATAATCTTATCTGAAAGCATTAATTAGGTAATCAGACAAAACACTTTTGTAATAATACATGTATATAATATTATCATACAACGAAACTTTTACTAATGGTTATGCCACGGAAGCGTTAACCATTATAGACACCATATGTATATTATCATCTATATCTGTTATAATAAGTAAAAACCCTATCGTCTCTGTTTTATTTTTAATAGCGTTATTTTTGGGCATAGCGTGTCATTTGTTGATTTCAGGAATAAGTTTTATTGGTTTATCATATTTACTTGTGTATGTTGGTGCTGTATCCATTTTATTTTTGTTTATACTTATGCTGATAAATATAAGAATTTCTGAATTACTAAGTGATACTAGTAATACACTACCCTTAGTTTTGATTATTGCTTTAGCATTTAATTACCCTCTCTACTATGTATTTCCTTCTCGTTTACCAAATAAAAGTGTTTACAACGTTACATATGATAGTGGTCTAACTGATTCCTACCTTAATATGGCTAAAAATCAAACATATGACTCTTATACTGATATTGTATGGTTTGCAAGCTTTAAAATCTGGGATGGTAGTCTTGCGGAGGCATCACACATATCGAGTATAGGTAATATTATGTATACCAGCTATTCAATATGATTAATAATAACTTCTGTTATCTTACTATTAGCAATGGTTGGTGCTATAGTTATAACTATGAAACACCCAGAGTAATGTAATATGGGCAGCTCGGTGTGCTTGATATCTTTTATAGATTTACCACCACCCTAGTGGTTGTGGAGGGTATAAAAATATAACTTACATTTATTGTTTACATGAGATTTATCTTTATTATAATAGTAAAGAGACTTTAATTTAACGGAAAAATATGTGACTTTTAATCATCATTATGTGGGTTCAAATCCCGCAGGTCTTAAACAACCTACTATCTTGTATTACACACAACGGCCATATGTTAATGGTAGACCGTTCGTCTTCCAAACGAAGTGTGTTGGTTCAAATCCGACTGGCCGTAATTGTAACACAGCATACAGAGTTAGTAACTTAATTGGCAAAGGATTTTCTTGTCGAGAAAATAGATGCCGGATCATAACCGGTCTGACTCGTTTGTTATTAGGAAAGGTAGCCATTGGTAGGGCAAGATATTTGCTAAATATTGTGTATTTAACACCTGGATGTTCAAATCATCTCTTTTCCGTTATGCGTTATTATAACAATAATCATACATATAAGAAATTTGTATAACAACTTTAATTATAATAGCTGACTTTTTGCAAAATCTATTTGATTTAGGATAAATTTTATGTATTCTAAATGAGACTTAATACATCCGAGTCTTTATTTTGTTGTTAGCCTAAATCATAAAAGTAATGTGTAATACAGCCTTATATATCATTTATACAATATAAATTGGCAACAGTACATTTTTTTATATAAATTTGAATATAAAACTAAATATTTGGCTCAGTAATACGTCTGCTGTATTTATTAAATATAACAATTATTATACCTTTTTATATCAATACATAGGTTCCTTAACTTAATAGGTAAAGTATGCTTTTGATAAGAGTACGTTTGGCGTTCAAATCGCTGAGGAATCAGAGTATATGTGTATACTAGAGAATTGACTGAGTGGTTTAAGGTGATAAGCTTGAAACTTATTTGGTCAAAACGATCACATCCGTTCAAATCGGATATTCTCTGATTTATATATTATATCTCAATATGAGTTTATAAACGGGTCAGGGCCGGGTTGGTTAGGCGTCTCATTTGGGTTGAGGAATATTTATGTTCGAATCATAATGACCCGAACGTTATAATTTATATAAATACTTTTTTTTTTGCCAATGTAATGTATACTATTTACAGTAGTATACTACAACTTACTGTAAAGATGTATATAATATGGATAGTATTATTTTTGTTGTACAAAACATGTATAACATACAAGTATACAAAGAAATTTTTATGAAATCATAGCTATATGTTAAAGAGAGGCAAAAGTGCAAGTTTGTATGTAACTGCTATATATATTATAATAACTATAGTTTATTATAGATTAATAATAGTTTTAGGTAAGAAGTACATAAACGTTTAGCCATGTCTAAATAACTGCCAGCTTTTTAGAAGCGGAATATTTTCTTATAATAATTTTTAAACTCTAACAGTAAACTGCATATTTTTAAACGAAGTGAATGGAAATATCTTACTAGCTTCAGGAACAAAAATCAAAAGAGATTCTTAAAGTAGTGTGAATGAAAAAAGAACTGTTTAAAAGTAGAATGAATATAAATTTGTTTGAACATAAGGGGAACCTTCCTCTAAGACTAAATATAACATATAAGCGATAGAAATAGTACCGTGAGGGAAATGATTGAAATAGAAGTTTTATAAGCAGCTCAAAGGATTCTATTCATAGAGAATTAGAGCGTACCTTTTGCATAATGGGTCAGCAAGTTAATGTTTGATGCGAGCACACATGCGTAGATAAACCAATTAACATATAAGGATACAGTATCAAACATTAGACCCGAAGCCTAGTGATCTTACCATGACCAGGATTATAAAAGTCCGAACGGGTTATCGTTGTATAGATATCCGAAGAGTTGTGGTAAGTTAGTGAAAGACAACCCTGACTAGGATAGCTGGTTTTCTGCGAAACCTATATAAGTAGGTAATTTAAATGTAATACTAGAAGGTACAGAATTGTGATCCCATGCAACATACATTACGTTTTTGTTGAGCTTTTTGTTTTTTCTTTAGAAAAAACAAAACATTAAACAAACATATAATGTTTTTGCGGAAATTGGGGGGTCGTGAAGACTCTATCAGTGGGTATTTGTTCTCGGAAGGTCTATATATTAATATTAAATAATCGGACATAGTACGATAAGGTTGTATGTCTAAAGGGAAACAGCCCAGAACAAGAGTTAATAAGGTTCCAAAATTATTGTTAAGTGAAATTAAGGCAGTGTATATCCTAAACAATCAGGAAATAGGCTTAGAAGCGGCCACTTTTTGAAGATCTCGTAACAGAGCACTGATTTTTTATATGGATAAAAGCACCGAAAATTTAACGGATCTAAACAATATACCGACACCTTGTCTATACATATATACTTTTTGTGTATGTATGGGGTAGCAGAACATTGGGTAACTAACTAATTATCTTTTTAAGATGTTTAGTTAAAAATCAAACTTGTGTAAACAAGTTAAAGGTTAAAGAATCTCAAGAGATAATGCTGACATGAGTAACGATAAAGGGAAAATACAAATGTTGTATCCCTTCGCCTTAAGCTTATGGTATTTATTAAAGTCACGGCCTCTAAGATTATAGCATTTTATTATGTATATGTTATGTGTTACATAATTTTCAAACTATGATATAAGGCAGGTTTTTGCTTTATATTTTATGTGGAAAAGTAATATACATATATTTATCAAAAGATAAAAATACGACGATGAGGAAATCTAAACCATACAGGAAACAACATATTACTGCAATAGTGCAATATGTTCTGGAAAACTGTGGTAAGTAATTTAATGGAAAAACATATATTGCTAAATATACCGTACCTAAATACTAACACAAGTAAGCAAGTAGAGTATACGAAGGTGTTCGAGTAATTAATCATTAAGGAACTCAGCAAATTGACTCACGTAACTTCGGGATAAGGTGGGCCATCCCTCCTTATTAATATAAGGTCTGGGAGAGGAGGCACGGAATAGTGTTGTACGACTGTTTAATTAAAACAAAGCACGCTGCAAAGAAGTAAATTCGAAGTATTGAGTGTGATGTCTGCCCGATGGCGGCTGGTTATCGGATTTTCTTAGTTAATTAAAAAGGCTTGGTTTTGAAGGAACCCCCGTTCAATGGCGGCCTTAAAATTGAGGGTCCTAAGGTAGCGGAATACCCTGGCCGTTAAATGCGGTCTTGCATGAATGATGTAACGATACAACAGCTGTCTCCATGATTAGCTCGGTGAAATTGGAATAACTGTGCAGATACAGTTTACCTCTAGTTAGACGAGAAGACCCTATGCAGCTTTACTGTTGCTAGTTATTGTATATGATATAATAAGTTGTAGTGTATAAGGTAATTGGTTTTATGTAGTTGAAACACCTTTACTTTATTTGTCATATAATACATATTGTACCAAGCTGAGGCACATATATATGCATTGTTGTATATAAAATAACACAATTCAATAGTGTGCTTTAGAGTGGATTGTTTATTATAAACAATTCACTGTGGCTTATTATATGTAATCTATATCATTCTTGTTTGTAGTTTCTATGAATTAGTATAATAGGTTTAATATAATAAGAAAAGTGAAATTTTTACATTTCATACGTTGCTATTGGCTACAATAACCGAAAGGAACAATTGCTAGGTGGCAGTTTATGCGGGGCACAGATCCCATAAATAGTACCTGGGAGTATCCAAATTTATTTTTGTAAAATTGCAAATTGCAATTAAATATAATTTTAAATAACATATGTTACATAAGGGTTATATTTGATATTGTTTAGTTTGAATTTGGCACTATTATAATACTTTAAGTGTTTTATTGCTAATTCGTTTATACATCCATTTAAGTTGGAAATTAAATTAATGAAGTAGGATTTTATCTATATAAAAATATAGATGTATGTAATGTGTCACCCCAAGAATGATTTCCTGATATATTTTGTTGTTTATAGTATTTTCTTCTTGTAAAGATAAAAAATATTATGAAATGATACTTATTATACTTATAAAGTTTAACGGCTTAAACCTGCTTTACTGTTTGACCTACACGTCTTTCAGTCGCGTAAGCGGGGCATATGATCACAAAACGCACAAAGGAAAGGTTTTGGATTATTGAAAAAGTTACGCTAGGGATAACAGGCTAATTGCGCAAGAGAGTTCAAATTGAGTGCGCAGTTTGGCACCTCGATGTCGGCTTAGCTCATCCACATGAATGTAGGAGTCATGAAGGGTACGACTGTTCGTCGATTAAAGAGCTACACGAGCTGGGTTAAATACGTCGTGAGACAGTATGGTTTCTATCTTCTAGAGGAAATTTGAATAAAATAAAGATAGCCCCTTGTACGAAAGGAGTTGGGTATATTAACCCCTGGTTTACCTGCTGTTTATCTGCTTATATTAATATAGTTAACATTCTTGTTAATTATGGCTTATATATTAATGGACAAATAACATGACGTTATTAGTTCCCATAATCTATACTGAAACTTATTCTACACTAGAGTATTTATTGTTTAATATTTTTTTTTAAACTAAACTGAAAAATATTAGATAATGGTTACAGGTGGGCATGGCAGGAAAGCTACGTTAATCAATGATAAATGCTGAATGCATATAGGCATGAAACATACTTTAGGATATTCATAAACATACGTAGTTTATAACTACAAATTTGATGTTTGTTACATGAGCTTTACACATAATGTATAATAATGTTTACATGCTTTCGTGGTTATATATGTTATTATACAAAATGTTTATGTATATGTAAATATAACGTTAATTAATAGGCTTTAGCTACAAGAATTTTGGTGTTTTTAGGCATTAAGTACTAATTTTATGATATACTAAATAATACACTTATTATACACATCTTAACTATAGCCTGGTTAGCATAAAAGTAATGTAACCGTTTTGTAATCGGTAGAAGTAAGCGCGATACTTGCACTGGGCTTATATAACATATCTACGTTATATATATATGTATATATAATTTTGTATATGCATCTTTTTTAAATTTTTACATATTAAAACAGAGACCCAATAGTCTAGTGGTTAAGACATAATGTTTTCACCATTACATCAGGGGTTCAAATCCCCTTTGGGTTAAGATTTAATTGTTTAAATACACTATGCGGATTGATGTAATAGTAACATAACTGGCTCATGACCAGTATACAGGGGTGCGAATCCTTTATCCGCATTTAACTTTCGTATACTTTTGCTTATGTCATTATATGCCCATATTTAATTATGTTGAGGCACCTTACTTTTTCTGCTAATCTTGAATATAAGGTAAATGTAAACAAATTAGTTCATGTGCACATAGTAATTGTACTACTAGTTATAAGGCCATAGCGTAATTGGCAAAGCAAACTGCTCATGACAGTTCAGATGAGTGTTCGAATCATTCTGGCCTTAATTTGTTTATATTTACAAACATATTAGTATATGTGTTTAGGTCCGAGTGCTGGAATTGGTAGACAGAGCGATCTTAAGATTCGCTGGTGTATCACCGTAAACGTTCAAGTCGTTTCTTGGATAACAAACAATGTATTGCCTAGTACATATATGTGTATATCCTTATTTGAAAACTTGTTTATTTTTTTGTAATAGACCTGGTTTTAGGGGATATGGTTTAATTGGTAAAACGTTGATTTTGCATATCTTTGTTTCAGGTTCAATTCCTGATATCTCCAATTACATATTGAATCACAATATAAAAAAAAAATTTTTTTTTCTCTTTTTTTATGTATATTATAAGAAAATATTTATATATTTACAAATATTGTTGTTTAACGGTGATATTTGTTTTTTCATTTGTACAAAAAAGCACACAACTCACGTATTATACGTTTATTAATGATAATATTTTACAGCCTAAGAAGCTCAATTGGTAGAGCGGAACTCTGAAGATGTTTAGGTTATAAGTTCAAGTCTTATGTTAGGCATTTTTTTATTAAACACCTTATAATAAATTTTATCAATAATAAAATTTAATACGTTGTTATGTGTAATTTGTAATAAAGGTAGTGATGGAACTGGTAGACATGAATAGCTTAGGACTATTTGATTTTTTAATCTTATCCGTTCAAGTCGGATTTACCTTAGTTATGTAAACATTTGAAGTATATAAAAATATACATATGATAACAAAAATTAGGTAATTTATATGTTCACTCTGTTTATCTATTAACATAAAAACTAACGGTACATTACAACAATGTTTGTTTATCGTTTCTACTGTTAATTGTAAATATAATTCGAGATATGTTGTGGACTAATCGGTAAGTCATAAATTTTTGGTATTTACTATTGAGTGTTCGAATCACTCCAACATAAACTTACAACGTGCTTTTATATGTTTTCCTTATAATAGCGTTGTGTTTACTTAATAAAAAACATAACTCAAAAAACAAACATTCTTAGTTTAAATACTCATAGTTTCGGTTTACGCACGTTGTAACTACAATTAGAATGGTTTATATCATACAATAGAAGTATAACAGTAAACAACACTACCAACATGCAGAAGTAATTTATTGGTTTTAATTGTTAGGATTGTTATGTATATTGTATATTTAATTAGGTGGTTATAGTTCAATAGGTAGAGCAACTGTATGTGGAACAGTGAGTTCCCTGTTCAAATCAGGGTATCCACCCTTCGTGTTTTAAACACATATTAATAAAACACATATACCCTAAAAGCTAGGATAGTTCAATTGGTCAGAACATTAATTTCATGCGTTAAGAATGAGAATTCGATTTTCTCTCCTAGCTAGATTTTAGGATAATTAAACTTTAGGTACAAAGTATAAAACTTACAAATGTACCAAGCTTAACAGTAAAAGATAAGTTCTATTCCTACAAAACCGGTTACTATATATTCTTTATTTTTTCTTTTATTATCTAATGCCGTCACATCAAGACGAGACAAATCAATTTTATACTCAAGACAAACAATTATTGTTATGGTTATTTCTGTATTAATAACACTAAACAATTTAAACATATCGTTATTAGATAAAGGCTTAGGACTTTACGCTGGTTTATTTTTTGCCTCTGCCACAACACAAAGCTTTCAAATTTTTATTTTTATTATTTGTGGAGCTATATTACAGTTAACTGGATTTTACTCAAGAAAAGTATGACATTTAAACTATTCCAGTTTATCTAGTCTCTTTTTCCAAAAAATTAATTATCATAATACAAATGTAATTGGTAAAATGACACAACAATTTAAAATCATAGAATACCCATTAATACTATTGTTTATAATAACAGGTGGTGTATTTTTAGTATCATGTGGCGATATTGTTTCTATATTTTTGTCTATAGAGTTGCAGAGTTATGGCTTATACTTGCTTTCTACAATATATAGAGATTCTGAACTTTCCACATCTGCAGGTCTTACTTATTTTTTACTAGGCGGCTTATCTTCTTGTTTTATACTTTTAGGTACAAGCTTGTTGTATGCAAATTATGGTACTACTAACATAGATGGTTTTAATATTATAAACAACATATCAAATACCACTATAGATGATATTTATAGTTTATCGTATAAAGATAAACCTTTCTATATAAATATATCTCTTTTAGTTATGTCTGTTGGTTTTCTCTTTAAAATTTCGGCTGCACCTTTTCATTTCTGAAGTCCAGATGTTTATGACGCAATACCTACTATAGTAACTACTTTTGTAGCCATAATACCTAAAATTTCAATACTGGTTTTTTTATTGGGTTTTGCTTATTATACCTATAACAGCGGAGTCTATAATTTTGACTGAAAAGAAGGTTTACTGTTTAGCTCTTTATTATCTTTTATTGTAGGTACTGTTTTAGGTTTAACACAATCGAGAATAAAAAGACTTTTTGCATATAGTACTATTTCACACATAGGTTTTTTACTGTTGGCTATAAGTATCGGTAGCCTAGAATCAACAAAGGCTTTTATATTTTATTTAATACAATATACTATATCAAATCTTAATGCGTTTATTATATTGGTGCTGATAGGGTCTTCTTTATACAGCTTTACATATGATGGACCTTTAAAAAATGAATATAAAAACCTACAAGATAAGAATAATTCACCTATACAATTAATAAGTCAACTAAAGGGTTATTATCATGTTAATCCCGCTTTGGCTTTAAGTTTAGTTATTACCTTGTTCTCATTTATAGGTATACCACCTCTAATAGGATTTTTCGCAAAACAGATGGTTTTGTCTGCTGCTTTAGATAGCGGATATTTCTTTTTAACATTTGTTGCTATTATAACTAGTGTGATAAGTGCAGCATACTATCTTAGTGTTATAAAACAAATATTTTTCGATAAAGTAGATTACAAATTGGATTATGACATTGCAAAAGAGATACTATTTGCTAATGTTATTTCTGTTGTCACTTTTTCTACAAAAAAAAAACACAGAAGAAATATTGAGTTTAATATCAACAATATTAAATTATCAAGCTTTTTTAGTATAACTATATCTATATTAACTTTAATACTCTTACTGTTTATGTATGATTCTACCAACTTGTTAAATGTGGCATCAATATTAGGGCTTATTACAATAAGTACTTAAATGTCTAGTATGTCATTATTTCTTGTTTTTGTACCAATATTGGCTTTAGTATTACTGTTTATAAATCTAGCTTTTGCTTCTCATAATCCTTATCCAGAAAAAAACAATGTATTTGAGTGTGGATTTACTTCTTTTTTGGGTCAAAATAGAACACAGTTTAGTATTTCTTTTTTTATATTTGCGTTATTATTTCTTTTATTTGACCTAGAAATACTATTAGTGTATCCCTATCTAGTAAGTGCATACACAAATGAAACATATGGTTTGACAGTTATCCTTATTTTTTTACTAGCTTTAACATTAGGATTTGCATTTGAGTTAGGTAAAAAAGCGCTATCTATTGATAGTAGACAAACAACTAAAGCATATTATCCGCCTATTCCTCATGCACTAGCAGACTTATCATTATAAAATATTCAAGGATAAGACTTTACGCAACTATGAACTTTTTGTAAAGTCCTTTATATTACTTAAAATTTTTATAAAAAAAAAGTAAAGTGTTCTATTTGTTTATTCTTGTGATTTCATATTTTTAATTAACATATAAAATCATAGATTGTCATGTAGTTATTACCAAAATAGGAAAAACTGACCAAGGCTACTTATTATTTATGTATTTGCTTAAGTAATGCCTTACATTGTTATCCCATTTTTATACAAGATAGCCTAACCTGTTTATTATTCTTATCTATCTATTTAACTATTAATAATGATAGTTTATTATATATCTTAATCATAATTAGTAGTATTTTTGCTTATTGTGTTATGTATAAATTGCTACAGGTTAGAACAACATAATTTGGAGGTTTTGCAATCAAGTTGTTATTTGTATAATAAAACACACAGTTAAATTTTTACACAAAAGCAAAAATGTATTTATCATTAGTACTATTCCTAGTTGGAATTTTAGGTTTTGTCCTTAACAGAAAAAATATAATTTTGATGCTTATTTCAATCGAAATAATGCTTTTAGCTATTACGTTTTTAATTTTGGTAAGTTCACTTAGCTTTGATGATATATTAGGTCAAATGTATGCCATATACGTAATATCTATCGCTGGTGCAGAGTCTGCTATAGGTTTAGGCATATTAGTAGCCTTTTATAGATTAAGGGGAAGTATAGCCATAGACCATAAATAATGTATCTAGCCATAATAGTTTTACCTTTATTAGGATCGATAGTGTCTGGCTTTTTTGGTAGAAAAGTTGGAGTTAGTGGGGCTCAATTGATTGCATGTTTATGTGTGGTAACCACAACATTTATGGCTATTTTAGCCTTTGTTGAAGTAGCACTAAACAGTATACCAGTATATCTGTCGCTGTTTAGGTGAATAGATTCAGAATCAATTAATGTTTTATGAGCATTTAATTTTGATTCATTAACTGTTTCTATGTTAATACCTGTGCTTATTATCTCTTCTTTAGTGCACATATACTCAATAGGTTATATGGGTCATGACCCACACAATCAAAGATTTTTTAGTTATTTAAGCTTGTTCACTTTTATGATGATTATTCTTGTAACGGCCAATAGTTTTTTACTAATGTTTGTAGGATGAGAAGGTGTGGGTGTTTGTTCGTATTTATTAGTAAGTTTCTGATTCACTAGAATAGCAGCAAATCAAAGCTCAATGTCTGCTTTTTTAACAAATAGGGTCGGTGATTGTTTTTTAACATTAGGTATGTTTGTTATTATACGAACATTTGGTAATCTAGACTACTCAGTGGTTTTTTCATTGGCTCCTTTTGTTAATGAAAATACCATTGCCGTGGTGGGTATTTGTTTATTAATTGGAGCTATGGCTAAAAGTTCTCAAATTGGTCTTCATATTTGATTGCCTCTTGCTATGGAAGGCCCTACACCTGTTTCTGCTCTAATACATGCAGCTACAATGGTTACAGCAGGTGTTTACCTATTAATGCGTTCATCTCCTCTTATCGAATATAGTACAACTGTGCTATTAATCTGTTTATGAATAGGTAGTATTACTACTGTGTTTAGTTCTCTTATTGGTTTGTTTCAACAAGACATAAAAAAAGTTATAGCTTATTCTACCATGAGTCAATTGGGTATGATGGTTATAGCAGTAGGTCTTTCATCTTATAACATAGCGCTGTTTCATTTGGTTAATCATGCTTTTTATAAAGGCCTATTATTTTTAGGTGCAGGTGCTGTTATACATGCTGTAGCAGATAATCAAGATTTCAGAAAATATGGGGCACTGCTAACATTTTTGCCGTTAACTTACACAGTTATGTTGATAGCTTCTCTTAGCTTAGTTGCTTTTCCGTTTATGACCGGGTTTTATTCTAAAGATCTTATTTTAGAAACCTCTTTTGGATTATTTAAATATTCCAGTTTTGCTGTATATTTTATAGCAGTGATAGGTGCTGTGTTTACTACACTCTACTCAGTAAAGGTTTTATATTTAACCTTTATAACTAATCCTAATGGATCTCTAGTTAGTTATAAAAATGCACATGAAGGTGATATATTTATGAGCCTGCCTTTGGTAATTCTGGCTTTGTTTTCTATATCATTTGGCTTTTTTACTAGTGATATATTTAAAGGTTTAGGTTCTACACCATTTGCTGATAACAGTTTATTTATACACCCTTCACACGAAATAATGTTAAACACTGAATTTGGTGTTACAACCATATTTAAATTATTACCTTTTATGTTAACTATTGTTTCAATATTAATATCTACATATCTACTTGAAATTTTACCTAGATTTCTCATCTACTTTAAATCTAGCAGATTTGGTTATAATTTATTTAATTTTTTCAGCTTAAGGTTTTTGGTAGAGTTTATTTATAACAGACTCATTGTTCGTTCTACACTTAGCTTAGGAGGACAAACTACTAAACTATTAGACAAAGGTTCTGTAGAACTAGTTGGACCATATGGCATAGAAAAAAGATTGCTTAAACTGAGTGATAAGTTAAACAAATTAGACACAGGTATTATCACCTCATATGCACTGTATATACTAATAGGCCTTATATTATACATGTCGCTACCATATGTGTTTTACTATAACTTTAGCTTGTTATTGCTAGTAATTTATGGTTTATATACTATTACTGAAGATAAATAAAATAAACGCTATACGTCAGCTACTGTTCCTATCTCACATAGGTACTACAAATTAAACTGTTCATGCGGGATTTAATACCAGACTGTTTAATAATAGGTTGAAAAAATAAAATTATCTATGTTTAAAGGTTTTAGACTTTTTTTAGTTTACAACATACTAATCTAGTCTGTAAGTATATTATCAAGCATAGTTTATCTTTTTTTTTCAGTATTGATAAATAAACTTTTATTTTTACATAAAAAACAACATTAAAATAAAAAACATGGTTCATACAACTCATACAATTTATATAACTCATACAATTTATACAACTATTCTTCGCAATACTCACTCTTTTCACGTTCCTAACCTTAGATTTTATGCTTCTATTTCAATTTTTTTTTCTAACACAAACCCTTTCATGGCTCCTATTCCTTCTTCTTACATTAGGGATTTCGGTAAACCTTTTATTGTTATTTCTAATATTAGCGATCTAGACAACTTTAATGTATTTAGACGTAAGATTGAAATGGCTTTACTCATTAATATATCATATATAGCTTTTCTTAAACTTAGATATTTCAATGATAGTTTTTGTAAGTGTGGTAAACAGTTAGCACCATGAGATTTCAAATAACTAATAGCAGTTATGTCATTTCTACCAACATAACGTGGTTTACTAAATAGTAGAAGAGATTTAGATAATTCATTGGCTTGATAGTTAAAGTAATGGGGTGAACAATATAGTCGCCCTTTTTGGTCTAATCTAACTGGAAAATACATTTCGTTAAACTGTTTATAAAAATTAGCAATATCTAAAACTATTTCTTGTAATACAACTTTACTATTATGAGCCCTGTACTTGTTTTCTTGTAACTTATTTCTTTTCGCTAAAGAAGCATACTTATGCGGTTTGTCCACAACCAACAATAAATCTCACTCATCATTATAAAGAAGGTAGTTCAACGGTAGTTCAACAACTCACTATTTACTTTAAATGGAGTTTTGTTAATGTTATTTATAATATCGTATATATTGTGATTGTTACCACAACTAATGGCAGTATCGATCTTATAAGCTTTTTTATCAATAAACAATTTTGGGTCTTATCTCTGTTTATTACATGTGCTATGCCATTAGAAAACTTTGTGTACATGCAGTATACAGTTATGTGTTGTACTTTAACCCTAAATAACACACTTGTATATATACACACTCCGCGATAGGTCTTAAGTAACATGCTTTAGCAATAACATGAACTATGTTGTACCGTAGAACAAACATTAATAATGTTTAAAGGTAGTAGAATAAATGTAAATATGCTATTTCGTACAGATTTGAGAAACCTAAACGTAGTGGTATTTGTTTTTATTTTAGTTTGTTGGCCCACTATTTCTAACACTTTAAACTTAAACTCTAAGCTTAACC